TATAAACTGTATTGTTACTCTTGCTCCCGTCAGGATAAATTTGGCCCCTTCCCCTGTTTCCGCCTACGTATATAGGATATTTTAAGAAGTGAGTGTCTTTCTTAGTAGCGGGGTCGGGGGAAAGAATAGGAAAGGTGATTTCACTATATTTCTGACCAGGAACAGGGCCTATGACAAGAATATTTTTTTGATTGGGGCGATAGCTCTGAAAAGACAGATTGCCCATCTTTTCTTTTATCTCGGGGGAAATACGATCGGGAGGGGCTAATTCAAAACCCTCTGGTAAAATAAGAACAGCCCCCACATTCAGGGCTCCTTTTTTACCATTAGCAAGAACTTGTTTCACTTGCATATCATAAGGAATTCGAACAACTGCTTCAAATACAGTATCGGGAAGTACCGCTTGCGGAACCTCAATATCCACCGGTTTATTAGCTAAATGGCAATTGGCGCATACAATACGTCCAGTCGCTTCTCGTGGATTTTCATAACCCTGCTGTGCAAAAATGGGATATGCATTTGAAATGGATGTACGAGTGATGATATATATCATGAGCGATATGGAAATAGATCGAGTAATTTCTTCCTTTATCCAAGAAAAAGTATTTCTAGTTTGCATGGTCCAACCATTGATCCCGAAAATATATTTATACAATAAATTTGGGTAGGTCACTAATGGAGTTTCCTATCCACGATTCTGTTATTTACTGGAATAATTTGTTTTGACTCGATTAATATATATAGGAATATAGGATGAATCTCCGGGATGGGTAGAAATAGAAAGCGATTTTCAATGCTTTGCTTATGTACAACTGCAAAGTAAGAAACATTATAATTGGATTAGGTAGATAATTTTTCAGTCATTCATTGAATGATAAATCACTACAAGTGACGGAGATACGCGATTTAAATAACGGAAAATCCAATATTTTAAAATTGTATCTAGAATGACTGGAAAAGTGGAAACAAGGCCAGATATAATTTGATCATTATGAACAAATCCAAAATCCTTGTAGACAAAGCCAATCATCAGTTCCCAACCATGGGGCGAATGAAATCCGATACATAAATCAGTTAATAAAAGAAGAGAAAAAGCTTTTATTGTGTCACTTAAGTTATATAGGAATTCTTGAGCCCAAGAATTAAGAATAACGAGTTCTTTATTACCCAAAATAGAATAACCACTTAGAATAATGAAACATATTATATTTGTCGAGAAGTGCAAAATCGTATGAATACGACCCTCGTTGTGTATCTTGATTAATTGGATTGTTTCTTTGTGAATTCCTATACGAAGGTTTTGTAGATGTGTCTCCGAGTATTCCTTGATCATTTCCTCTAAGAAGAGGAGTTCCTCTAATTCTATGAATTTTTCTAGAATACTCTTTTCTTCAAGATCATTCAAAAAAGTTTCGGATTGCCTAGTGTTCCACCAATTAGTAACCCATGATTCCAGACTTTTTTGAAAGGAGAGAGAAATCCACCAGGGCAAAAATACTATAGATGCAAGATATAAAAGAGGAGTGAATGCTTTCTTTTTTGCCATTTTTTCATCTGTGAATTGTTAATGAACCCATCCCATTCGTCGACTCTATGTAATCTAATATTTCTCTCACGCATCAGTTCTATTACAAGTTATCAAACCTATGAATCTATTCACTCTTTTTTATTTGTGGTTTCGTGGTTAGGCCTTGAATCTAGAAAAAAATACGGAAAAAGATGAAAAATTCGAATGAATATATATGAATAAATAATATAATAAAAATTGTTTCCCTATATCTCAATCAGTCAAATTCGAAGCATATATCTCTTTTCGATGAACGCCCGGAAAAACCACTTTAAATAATGAATATGAATAGTATTCAGATTTTGAGACAAAAGAACTCCTTTTCTATCATTATATAAAAAAACCTCTAATATTTCGAAAAAATTTAACTGACTATGAGTAGTCATCGATAGAATAATTGAGGTAATTTTCTGAAAAATATTGTGAAAAATGAGTGACAAAAAACGACATAAATAAATTGGCTACATTATAAGAGATCCAAATTTTTCGTCATTAAGGAGCACAAAAAGTCTAAAAAGAAGCTTCAAAAAAAATTACAAGATATGATCTATCTGAATCTAAAGTTTCAATTCCAACAACTAAAAAGGGGGAATTTCCTTATTTCGAAATGGTTGATTATGAGATTTTCTTTTTTTCTTATTTTTTTATTTAATATATAATTGAGTTGTGTATGTGTATATTTCGATACATATAAAACCCAAAAAGGTTTTTTTATACTTGTTCCATATATGTCTGCTTTGACTCGAATGAATGTTCTGAAGAAACCTCAATTAAGTTATGTTATAGAAAAAGAGGATTCTTGCTTTTTTGCCCTCCCGCGAGAAAGCATTAATTTCTCAGCTGATTTCTTAAAATACTTCAATAGGTACACGCAAGAAATAAGCCAATTCAGCAGCTTTTTGTTCCATTTCCCGTGGAGTAAAATTCTCATCAGTACGAGTCAATGGAATGGCTCCCTGGCCTCTGATATCCATATAAAGGACACGACGAGCATAAATACCCTCTTTAACTTCTATTCTGACGGACTGAATATCTTTTATAAGAAATCGGAGGAAGACCCGACGATTTTTTCCAGGGAATCCCCAACGAAAGATACACACTATTCCGTCTTTTCTATCAAATCGATCATAACCACTACCTACATTCCACGAAATTGTGCACCACAAATAGGAGCTAATAAAAAGACCCGCGATCCCATAGAAAGACATCACAATCCCTTGTGGAAAAAAAACTATTTGCTGAGACGGAAATAAAGATATCAAATTTCTACCAAGATAACTCGAGGTTCCAACCAACAAGAATCCTAATGAACCTAAAAAAAGGATAACAGCCCAGCAGAAATTACTTGTTTTTCGAGCCCCCGTTATAGGTTCTATCCATATATGTTCTGATCGACAACTCATACTTGATCCGGTTGCTTTTTTTGGAAATGAATTTGCCGTTTATTTCCGAAGTAACTCGCATCAACTAGCACTAGTTTGATGTGAACCTTTAGGAGTAATTCATTAAATTGGTTAGATCTAAACTAATAACACACCCTTCGTATGACTCACTAAAGATAGCCACATGTATATAGATAGACCAACTTTACAGTTCAGCTATTCGTCGATTCGGGTCTATTTGAAACTAGCTAATAGCATTTTGGGGAGATTTCGACGGAAGCCTCTTATACCATATTTAGCTAAATGGATATCTGTGTTATGATACAAGCGTCAGTTTTGAAAAAAAAAAAAGATAATATTTTGCGCCCTCGGCTCTAAAAAATCTTGTTTTTTTGAACATGAAGAAATAAAGAAGCCATTGCGATTGCCGGAAATACTAGGCCTACTAAAGGGACCAAAACAGAGGGAAAATTAAGAGTTGTCATAGAATGGGTACCTCGATTTACTATTTGTACCTGTTATTATTATTTAGATTTTATATTTATTATTTATAATATTATTTATAATATAAAGATATCTTATCTTATTATATAATATAATAAAAATATAATAATATATTATAATAATTTGATTATAATTTAATAATTCTAAATTGGAATTATTACTACTTAAAATTTTTATTAATATCTATATCTATTAAGAATTAATTATTAATTAAAAATAATATAAGTATCTACTATCTAAGTCTAAGTGAGTATATAATGTAGTTTTTCATCTTTCTACATGAAAAATTTGAGAGGATATGGATGAGATATTATTTTCTTCATTTTTTGCTCTTGTCTTCGAATTTCATTCACTAAGCAAAAAGTTTTTTTTAATGAATTAGATTCTATTTATATTGATTCAAGGGTTTGTTAGAATCCCATCCAGCAGGGATTCTTAGTCAAAATGGATTATCGTACGCTATAGAAAGATAAAAAATTCTATACTATATTTTCTAGATTTTATTTAATTATATATGACGAGAAGAAGATTTTTTTATTTGCCTAATTTCACGAAAAAAAGAATTTCATCTTTTATCTTGTTAATAGAGACTTCTTGATCAATAATCAGGAATATAGAAAAAGGGTCAGATTTCCGATTTTATGTGACTTTTGATTCGTTATACAATTAGATCTTATGTCAACAAAGAAAACCCATTCGTCTCAATTTCACTTGTATTCCGATAAACGAATAACTTGTTTGCTCAAAAAAATGGACTTAATGTTCTAATTTTGATTCAAAGGAAAGAAAGTGTGGAGTTGAAATAACTCACTCAGAACGCCTTTTAAAGGATTACGTGGTACGATTAGATCGAATAAACCCTTCTGGAATAAATACTCAGACGCTTGTGAACCTTCGGGTACTGTTTTATTCAATGTTTGTTCAATTACTCTTTTACCCGCAAAGGCAATGTAGGCATTGGGTTCGGCAATAATGATATCCCCCAACATACCAAAACTGGCTGTCACCCCACCAGTAGTAGGAGATGTAAGGATTGGTACATAGAATAACTTTTTATTTGATTGATAATCATATAAAGCAGAAGATATTTTAGCCATTTGCATCAAGCTCAAACTTCCTTCTTGCATACGTGCCCCTCCGGAAGCACACACTATAATAAGAGGTAGAAATTCTTTAGTAGCATATTCAATCAAACGGGTAATTTTCTCCCCGACTACGGATCCCATACTACCCCCCATAAACTGAAAATCCATAACCCCTATTGCTACGGAAATACCGTTTAATTGCCCTATGCCTGTTTGAACAGCCTCGGTTAATCCTGTCTTTCTTTGATAAGAATCGATACGATTTTTATAAGGCTCCTCCTCCGAATGAAATTGAATGGGATCCAGAGAAACCATGTCTTCATCCATAGGCTCCCAAGTACCCCGATCGATCGAAAGTTCGATTCTATCAGAACTACTCATTTTCAAATGATATCCACATTGTTCACAAAGATTCATTTTTGATTTAAAAAATTTCTTATAATTTAATCCATAACAATTTTC